AAGTTTGGGTAGAGCCGGATCTAAACGTTGGCTAGGTAAGCGTCCTATAGTAAGAGGAGTAGTTATGAACCCTGTAGACCATCCCCACGGGGGTGGTGAAGGGAGGGCCCCAATTGGTAGAAAAAAACCCGTAACCCCTTGGGGTTATCCTGCACTTGGAAGAAGAAGTAGAAAAAGGAATAAATATAGTGATAATTTGATTCTTCGTCGCCGTAGTAAATAGGAGAGAAAATCGAATTTGTTTCCTCATCTTTTCATTTTCAAAAAAAATATAGGAGAAATTAACTGTGACACGTTCACTAAAAAAAAATCCTTTTGTAGCAAATCGTTTATTAAAAAAAATAAATGAACTTAACACAAGGGCGGAAAAAGAAATAATAGTAACATGGTCTCGGACATCTACCGTTATACCCACAATGATCGGCCATACAATTTCGATCCATACTGGAAAAGAACATTTACCTATTTATATAACAGATCGTATGGTGGGCCATAAATTGGGAGAATTTGCACCTACTCTAAATTTCCGGGGACATGCAAAAAATGATAATAAATCCCGTCGTTAATTTATTAATATCTTATTTAATAAAAAAAGACTTAATAAAAATAATAAAAATTTAATAAGAAAATATCAGTTTATTAACATTTAGTATTAGTTTTTATTAGTATTAGTTTTTTTAGTTTCTAGTAAAAACAAATAGAAACACTTATTGACTTATTGTTTCCTTTATTAATAAGAGGTGAACCCTATGTTTATAGTAAATAAAGACAAATAAAAATACAACTAGAAATACTTAATATTATGATAAAAAAGAGTTATATTAGAACAGGAAGGTGGGAGAAATATAGATATATATATACAGATACATATACAGAAGTATTTGCTTTAGGTCAATATATACATATGTCCGCCCACAAAGCACGAAGAATAATTGATCAGATTCGTGGACGTTCTTACGAGGAAACACTTATGATACTCGAGCTCATGCCTTATCGAGCATGTTATCCTATTTTAAAATTAGTTTATTCTGCAGCAGCAAATGCTAGTGAAAATATGGGTTTCAAAGAAGGCAGTTTAGTCATTAGTAAAGCGGAAGTGAACCAAGGATCTACTGTTAAAAGATTAAAACCTCGGGCTCGAGGAAGAAGTTATCTGATAAAAAAACCAACTTGTCATATAAGTATTGTATTGAAAGATCTATCCTTATATGAAAAATATTCAGAATATCCAAAATATCAAGAATATAATATATACTTAAAAAATCCGAGGTGGATAAAGAAGTCCACAAAAATGACATCTCATGATATGTATAGTAGTGGGGGATTATGGGACAAAAAATAAATCCACTTGGTTTCAGACTCGGTACAACCCAAGATCCTTATTCTTTTTGGTTTGCACAACCAAAAAATTATTCTGGGGGTCTGCAAGAAGATCAAAAAATCAGAAACTGTATCAAGAATTATATACAAAAAAATATGAAAATTTCTTCTGGTGTTGAAGGAATTGCACGTATAGAGATTCAAAAACGAATTGATGTGATTCAGGTTATAATATATTTGGGATTCCCAAAATTATTAATAGAAGGTAGGCCTAAAAATAAAAGAATCGAAGAATTACAGAAAAATGTAGAAAAAGAACTTAATTGTGTGAACCGAAAACTCAACATTGCTATTTCAAGAATTGCACACCCTTACAGGCACCCTAACATTCTTGCCGAATTTATAGCGGGACAACTAAAGAATCGAGTTTCATTTCGCAAAGCAATGAAAAGAGCTATTGAATTAACTGAACAGGCCGATACAAAAGGAATTCAAGTACAAATTGCAGGGCGCCTTGACGGAAAAGAAATCGCACGCGTCGAGTGGATTAGAGAGGGTCGGGTTCCTCGACAAACCCTTCGAGCTCAAATTGATTATTCTTCCTATGCAGTTAGAACTATTTATGGGGTATTAGGAATCAAAATTTGGACATTTGTAGACGAGGAATAATAAACCCTCAGTCGAGTTGGTTGTATCGATAAAAAAAATGACAAAGTCTTTCATTCTTTTTTTTTACCAATAAAAAAAAAGAGTAATTCTATAGGGTTGGATAAAATCAAAAATTCGATTGATTATTTAATATAATTGCTATGCTTAGTGTGTGACTCGTTGGTTTTTTTAGGGTCAGGATTACAAAAAAATAGACTGATCCATACTATGAACTCATAAGTATAGAACTAATAACCAATCCATTGCTTCGTATTATCTGGATCTGAATCCAAAAAGGCAGTCAAAATAGGCTATATTAGTCATTTCATTGTAACAATTGAAATATGTTTTGCAAAAAAAACCAATCTGATTATGAATTGTAAAGCAAAATAAAAAATTATGCAGATAAATGAAAAGATGAGAGAAAGAAAGAGATCAATGATATATGATCTATAACTTCAATATGTAAGGTTTATGAATCATCTCATAAAAGCCAATGTAATAAAGCATTAAGACCGGTATAGGATAGATCTATAATATAATTAACTGAATGCGTTTATAGACCAAAAAAATAAAGAGCCTCGAGCCAATAAAGACTAAAAAAATTGACTCAAGAACAAAACGAACAAACGGCTCCATTGTATAATTAAGACCTAACCATTAACAAGAAGCAATGGGAACGACGGAACCTGTAAATACATAGGATTCTATTGAAAACGAATTTTAATGATTTATTGGGCGGGATGGCGAAAGGAACCAAAAGACACTCCATTTATTCTGAGAAGTTATTTATGGGTTAATCCTACAAATGAAGTCAATATTACAATTGCAAGAGTAAATATTCGCCCGCGAAGGTTTTTATGTTCAGGACATTATCTACAAATCTATAAATAAAAATAATTTAAATAAAAATAATTATCTCTAAATCTAAAATTCTAAATCTATAAATCTTCGATATCTATATATATATATAGATATAGAAAAATAAAGAGTATAGTTCTATATATAAAGTATATAAAAAAAGAGATACAAATTTATTTTTTTATTTTTATAATTATAAACTTATAATAAATATAAATAGATTAAAAAAAATCGATGAGAAAGGAATTCTAAGATTCAGTATAGTATAATATTATTTGTATTTGATTCAGTATATTATTTATCAACGACATGTAGATTTTTTTTTAATCATAATCATTTCATTCGCGAGGAGCTAGATGAGAAGAAATTCTCATGTCCGGTTCTGTAGTAGAGATGAAATTGCGAAACAAACATCAACTATAACCCCAAAAGAACCAGATTCCGCAAACAACATAGAGGAAGAATGAAAGGAATTTCTTATCGGGGTAATCGTATTTGTTTTGGTCGATATGCTCTTCAGGCACTTGAACCCGCTTGGATTACGTCTAGACAAATAGAAGCGGGACGTCGGGCCATGACACGAAATGTACGCCGCGGTGGAAAAATATGGGTACGTATATTTCCCGACAAACCCGTTACTGTAAGACCTACGGAAACGCGTATGGGTTCGGGAAAAGGAGCTCCCGAATATTGGGTAGCTGTAGTTAAACCCGGTAGAATACTTTATGAACTCGGTGGAGTAGCAGAAAATATAGCCAGAAAAGCTATTGAAATAGCGGGTTCAAAAATGCCTATACGAACTCAATTCATTATTTCGGGATAGCGATTAGGAATATAGAACCAAAGGAAAAAGGGCCGGGCCGTTGAGATGAAAAAAATCACAAGTTTTTTTTTTTGAACAAACAATATTTCTTTTTTCCTTTTGCATTGAAATAACAGATTCAAAAAAGGCTATGATCCAATCTCAGACCCATTTGAGTGTAGCAGATAACAGCGGAGCCCGAGAATTGATGTGTATTCGAATCATAGGAACTAATAATCGCCGATACGGGCGTATCGGCGATGTTATTGTTGCTGTAATAAAGGAAGCAGTACCGAACTCCCCTTTAGAAAAATCCGAAGTGATCAGAGCGGTAATTGTACGTACTTGTAAAGAACTCAAACGTGACAACGGTATGATAATACGATATGATGACAATGCTGCAGTTGTGATTGATCAAGACGGAAATCCAAAGGGAACTAGAATTTTTGGCGCAATCACCCGAGAATTGAGACAATTAAATTTTACTAAAATAGTTTCATTAGCACCTGAAGTTTTATAAAATAAAGCATTATTTAAGATTTAAGAACAGTAATTATAAGATATTATAAGATATAAGATGAGATTCTAAGATATAAACTAGAAACATCATATAGTTATAATATTTGAATTGAATGAAATTGATTAAATTAAAATAAATTAGTCAATTTTGTTTCGTGCATATACCTTTCTTTATTTAATAATTTAATAAAATTTTTTAATAAAAGAAAAAAATAAAGTATGTTGATTATACAAAATTCGGGGGCAATAAAAATTGAGTTTATCATGGGTAGAGACACTATTGCTGACATAATAACCTCCATACGAAATGCTGACATGAATAGAAAGGGAACCGTTCAAATAGCATCTACTAACATCAGCGAAAACATTATTAAAATACTTTTACAAGAAGGTTTTATTGAAAATGTGAGGAAACACCGGGAAGACAACAAAAATTTTTTTGTTTTAACCCTACGACATAGAAGGAATAGAAAAGTATTATATAAAACTAGTCTAAATTTAAAACGGATCAGCCGACCTGGGTTACGAATCTATTCTAACTATCAAAAAATTCCTAGAATTTTAGGCGGAATGGGGATTGTAATTCTTTCTACTTCTCGGGGTATAATGACAGACCGGGAGGCTCGACTAGAAAGAATTGGTGGAGAAGTTTTGTGTTATATATGGTAATCCTTCTGATATCCGATGGTATGTTACAGGGTTTGGTTGGTTAGATAATGAGGATTGGGTTTTAGGTTATATCCCAGCAAAAACCCAACGTAGTTTTGTTTTATACATATACCACACGATAGAGTCAAATATAAATCGTTCTAATTTGACGAGAGGACATCCCATTTATAAACTCCGCAAC